TAGAAACAATTTCAACTTCCGAAACGAGGAAGACTAAACAGGAACAAGAGGTATTCACCGAAGAATACCCTTCCCTTTATTTGGAAGAAAAGGAGGATCCGGACAAAATAGATGAAACGGAAGAGATCCGAGCAAATGGAAAGGAAAAAACAAAGGATGAATTGGACTTTCACTTTAAAGAGACATGCTATAAAGATAGCTCAGTTTATGAGGATTCTTATCTTGATACCCATCAAGATAATTGGCAATTGGGAAGACTTAAACTTAAAGAAGATAAAAAAGAAAAGACTTATATAATATATAAAAAACCTCTTGTGAATTTTCTTTTCGATTATAAACGATGGAATCGTCCATTGCGATATATAAAAAATGATCGATTTGAAAATGCTGTACGAAATGAAATCTCACAATATTTTTTTTATACATGCCCAAGTGATGGAAAAAAAAGAATATCTTTTACATATCCACCCAGTTTATCGACTTTTTCGGAAATGCTAGAACGGAAAATTTTTTTGTACATGACAGAAAAACTATCCCATGAAGACCTGTATAATTATTGGATTTATACCAATGAACAAAAAAAGTACAACTTGAGTAATGAATTACTAATTCGAATAAAAGTTCTAGAAAAAGAAAAGAGATCCCTTGTTATAGATATGCTCGAAAAAAGGACCAGATTGTACAATGATGAAAATGAACAAAAATGCTTGCACAAAACATATGATCCTCTTTTGAATGGACCATATCGCGGAACAATAAAAAAATTATATTCAAAGAATGATTTAATCAGTAGTAGAACGGAAGATGTGTTTTGGATAAATAAGATTCATGATATACTTTATACGTATACTGATTTCCGAGAATTTGAACATAAAAAAAATTTACTTGATGGGGAATCAGTACTGAATTTTATTGGAAATTCTTTACCCTCAATATCAATAGACAAATTTTCTTTTGAGTCCACACACAGTTTGAATTTTAAAAGATTTTCTTTGTTGTCTTTATTAGCAGAACAAAAAACGATTGATTTTGAAAGTCAAAGAAAATCTTTTAAATTGCTAATTGATGGAATTACAACTGATCTCACTGAGCAAACGACAATTAGAAATAAATCTATTGGAATAGAAGAAATTTTGAAAAAGGTTCCTCGATGGTCATATAAATTAACCGATGGTTTAGAAGAGGAGGAAGAAAATGAAGAAGAATCGACGGAAGATCCCGGACTTCGTTCAAGAAAAGCCAAACGTGTGATAATTTATACTGATAACGATCAAAATACCAATTCTATTACTACTACTAATAGTATTAGTAATAATGATGAAGTGGAAGAAGTAGCTTTAATACGTTACTCACAACAATCCGATTTTCGTCGGGATATAATCAAAGGATCCATGCGTGCTCAAAGACGTAAAACAGTTATTTGGGAAATGTTTCAAGCAAATGTGCATTCTGCACTTTTTTTGGATCGAATAGACAAAACATTTTTTTTCTCTTCTTTTGATATATCTGAAATGAGAAATATTATTTTTAGGAATTGGTTGAGAAGAGAACCAGAATTTAGAATTTCCGAATGGGAAGAAGAGACAAAAGAAAAGGGGAAAAAATACGAGGAAAAGAAAGAGGAAAATAAACGGATACGGATAGCAATATCCGAAACTTGGGATACCATTATATTTGCTCAAGCAATAAGGGGTTCAATGTTAATAATGCAATCCTTTCTTAGAAAATACATTATATTGCCCTCATTGATAATAGCTAAAAATATCGGCCGTATTTTATTATTCCAATTCCCCGAGTGGGGCGAGGATTTGAAAGAATGGAATAGGGAAATGCATGTTAAATGTACCTATAATGGTGTTCAATTATCAGAAACAGAATTTCCAAAGGATTGGTTAACAGACGGTATTCAGATAAAGATTCTATTTCCTTTCTGTCTGAAACCTTGGCGAAAGCCTAAGGTACGATCTCATGATAGCAATCTAACGAAAAAAAAAAGAAAAAAAGACAATTTTTGTTTTTTAACAATCTGGGGAATGGAAGCAGAGCTTCCCTTCGGTTCTCCCCGAAAACAACCTTCTTTTTTTGAACCTATTTATAAGGAACTCGAAAAAAAAATTCTAAAAGTAAAAAAGAATTTTTTTCGAGTTTTAAGAGTTTTCAAAGAAAGAAAAAAATGGTTTATGAAAGTTAGGAAAGAAAAAACAGTATGGATCTTCCCAATAGTTTTAATTCTAAAACGAATAATGAAAGAATTTGAAAAAGTAAACCCAATTTTCTTATTTAAATTAAGTAAAGTGAAAGTATATGAACCGAATGAAAAGAAAAAAAATTACAAAACTCCTACTAAAATAACTCGTGAATCGACTATTCAAATTCGATCTATGAATTGTACAAATTATTCATTCATAGAAAAAAAAATGAAAGATTTTGCCGATAGGACACTCACAACAAGGAATCAAATAGAACAAATCACAAAAGACAATAAAAAAATAGCTCTAATTTGTGATGGTAAAAGATTGGAATCGCGTAAAGATATTTTGCAGATACTCAAAGGACAATACATTCGATTATTACGTAAATCACATTATTTTATGAAATCTTTCATTGAAAAAATATACATAAATATCTTCCTACGTACCATTAATATTTTCAGTATCAATATACAACTTTTCTTTGAATCAAAAAAAAAAATTATCAATAAATCCACCATTTACAACGATGAAACAAATCAAAATACAATGGACTTTATTTCGACTATAAAAAAGTCCTTTTCTAATACTATTAATAGTACTATTCCTATTACTAAAATAAGTAATAATTCAAATATTTATTACAACTTATCCTCCTTGTCTCAAGCATATGTATTTTACATATTATCACAAACCCAATTATTTAATAAGTATCACTTGAGATCTGTACTTCACGATAACGGAACTTATCCATTTCTTGGGAATACAATTAAGGATTATTGTGTGTCACGAGGAATATTTGATACCAAATCAAGGTACAAGAGAATTCATAAGTCTGGAATAAATGAATGGAAAAACTGGTTAAAGGGTCATTATCAATACAATTTATCTCAGACGAAATGGTCTCGATTAGTACCCCAAAAATGGGGAAATAAAGTCAATAAACGTTATATAATTCAAAATCAAGACTCAATAAAATTGGATTCATATAAAAAAGAAAAAGACCAATTAATTCATTACATGAAACAAAATTGTAATTATGATACAGTGGATTCATTGACAAGTCAAAAAGAAAAATTGAAAAAACACTACAGATATGATCTTTTATCACATGAATATATGAATTATGGGACTAGGGGGGACTCATATATTTATGAATCATTACAAGTAAATGGGAACCAAGAAATTCCATATAATTTCAATACAATGAAAGCCGAATCATATTATATATTAATAACTATAGTTATTAATGATTACCTAGAGGAAGGATATATTGTTGATATGGATCAAAATATGGATAGAAAATATTTTGATTCTAGAATTCTTTGTTTTCCTATTAGAAAGAATATTGATATTGAAGCCTGGATCAATGCGCATATCGACACCAAGATTAATAAAAATACTAATACTGAAACTAATAATTATCAAAAACTTGAAAAAAAAAAACTTTTTGTTTTTGATTGGATGGGAATGAATCAAGAAAGATTATATCAGAAGATATCAAATCCAGAACCTTGGTTCTTCCCAGAATTTGGGCTACTTTTTAACGCATATCAGATTAAACCACAGATCATACCAATTCAATTACTTTTTTTGAATTTCTATGAAAATAGTAATCAATCTAACAACATTAACTTAGATCAAAAAAAGAATCCTCATATATCATATAATCAAGAAGAATATCTTGAATTAGAAAATTCCAACCAAGAAAAAACTAAACAACAAGGCCAAGGAGATCTTAGATCAGATCTACGAAAACAAAACAAAAAAAAAGATGTTGAAGAAAATCACACGAAATCAGAAATTAAAAAACGTAAAAAGAAAAAACAATCCAAAAGCAATAAGGAAGCAGAACTATATCTTTTCTTGAAAAAATATTTCCTTTTTCAATTAAGATGGGATGACTCCTTGAATCAACAAATGATTGATAATATCAAGGTATATTGTCTCCTACTTAGACTAATAAATACAAAGGAAATTGCGATATCCTCGATTCAAAGAGGAGAGATGTGTCTGGATGTGATGCTGATTCAAAAAGATCTAGCTCTTACAGAACTGATAAAAAAAGGAATATTGATTATCGAACCAATTCGTCTATTTCTAGAAAGAGGTGTAAAATTGATTATATATCAAACCGTAGGTATTTCATTGATCAATAAGAACCAAACTAATGGAAAATACCTAAAAAAAAGATATGTTGATAAGAAAAGTTTCAATAGCTACATTGGACGATATAAGAATATGCTTGCGAATGGAGACAAAAATCATTATGATTTTTTTGTTCCCGAAAATATTCTATCTCCTAGACGTCGTAGAGAATTGAGAATTCTAATTTGTTTCAATTCCTGTAATTGGAATGTTGCGGATAGAAATCCAGCATTTTGCAATGAAAACAAGATAAAGAACTACAGACAATTTTTGAATAAGCAGCTTAATACAGATGCAAATAAATTCAGTAAATTCAAATTGTTTCTTTGGCCCAATTACCGATTAGAAGATTTAGCTTGTATGAATCGTTATTGGTTTGATACCAATAATGGGAGTCGATTCAGTATGTCAAGGATACATATGTATCCGCGATTCAGAATTACTTAATGATATATTTCCTACCTAGTCATATAATATGCGAGATATCTAGTAGATAAAAACCAAAAAAAATGTATACATATATTGTGTTACATTCTAGTACATGATACTGATTTAATAGTGTATTCATATCCATTCAACTGGATCTAGGAAGAAATATGCAGTGCCGAATCTTTTTATTTATTTATATACAAAGAAATCATTCTCTTTCGCGAATACAAAAATACCCTTTTCTATCTAATCAAATTTTCAATTCGATTTGGATGAAGTCAAAAAATGGTATATGAATAAATCCAAATTTTTGTCTCTACCAGATTAAAATTATTGGCATAATAATTTATTATTTTTCCCGATCGGTAAAATCCATGAAAAAGAAAGAAAAAGATGAAAAAAAAATTATGATAAAAAATTCATTCATCTCAGTTATTCCACAAGAAGAAAAAGAGGAAAACAAGGGATCTATTGAATTTCAAGTATTCAGTTTCACCAATAAGATACGTAGACTTACCTCCCATTTAGAATTGCACAAAAAAGATTTTTTATCGCAAAGAGGTCTACGAAAAATTTTGGGAAAACGTCAACGGCTGCTGACTTATTTGTCAAAGAAAAATAGAGTACGTTATAAGAAATTAATTGGTCAGTTGGATATTCGGGAACCAAAAACTCATTAATTTCAAAATTTCAAGATTCGTTTGAATTTTTTATTAGTTATGATATTTTTCCTTTTAATAAACCTTGTTTTGAGAAATTCAGGAAATAATGAATCGGGGAAGAAAAAATATGACTGTACCGGATACAAGAAAGGGTCTGATGATAGTCAATCTGGGTCCTCACCACCCATCAATGCATGGTGTTCTTCGACTGATTGTTACTCTCGAGGGTGAAGATGTTATTGACTGTGAACCCATATTGGGCTATTTACACAGAGGAATGGAAAAAATAGCAGAAAACCGAACAATTATACAATATCTGCCTTATGTAACACGTTGGGATTATTTAGCTACTATGTTCACAGAAGCAATAACGGTAAATGCACCAGAACAGTTGGGAAATGTTCAAGTACCTCAAAGAGCGAGCTATATAAGAGTAATTATGCTGGAACTGAGTCGTATAGCTTCTCATTTGTTATGGCTTGGACCTTTTATGGCGGATATCGGTGCACAGACTCCCTTTTTCTATATTTTCAGAGAGAGGGAATTACTATATGATTTATTCGAAGCTTCTACAGGTATGCGAATGATGCATAATTATTTCCGTATCGGAGGAGTAGCTGCTGATCTACCTCATGGCTGGATAGATAAATGTTTGGATTTCTGCGATTATTTTTTAACCAGAGTTGCTGAATATGAAAAACTTATTACGCGGAATCCCATTTTTTTGGAACGAGTTGAAGGAGTGGGCATTATTGGTGGGGAGGAAGCAAGAAATTGGGGCTTATCAGGACCAATGTTACGAGCTTCTGGAATACCATGGGATCTTCGTAAAGTTGATCATTATGAGTGTTACAATGAATTCGATTGGGAAGTCCAATGGCAAAAAGAAGGAGATTCATTAGCTCGTTATTTAGTACGAATAGGTGAAATGACAGAATCCGTAAAAATAATTCAACAGGCTATAGAAGGGATTCCGGGGGGGCCCTATGAGAATTTGGAAGTCCGACGCTTTGATAGAGCAAAAAATTCTGAATGGAATGATTTTGAATATAGATTCATTAGTAAAAAACCTTCACCCAATTTTGAATTGTCGAAACAAGAACTTTATATGAGAGTAGAAGCCCCAAAAGGAGAATTAGGAATTTATATGATAGGAGATAATAGTGTTTTCCCTTGGAGATGGAAAATTCGTCCACCCGGTTTCATCAATTTGCAAATTCTTCCCCAATTAGTTAAAAGAATGAAATTGGCTGATATCATGACGATACTAGGTAGTATAGATATCATTATGGGAGAAGTTGATCGTTGAAATGATAATTGATACGACAGAAGTGCAAACTATCAATTCTTTTTCTAGTTCGGAATCCGTAAAAGAAGTCTATGGACTCATATCGCTGTTTGTCCCCATTTTGCCCCTGATATTAGGAATCATAATAGGGGTACTAGTAATTGTGTGGTTAGAAAGAGAAATATCCGCAGCGATACAACAACGTATTGGGCCTGAATATGCTGGTCCATTGGGAATTCTTCAAGCTATAGCAGATGGGACCAAACTACTTTTTAAAGAGGACCTTTTCCCATCTAGAGGTAATATTCGTTTGTTTAGTGTCGGACCGTCTCTAGCGGTCATATCAATTCTACTAAGTTATTTAGTAATGCCCTTTGGGTATCGTCTTGTTTTAGCCGACCTAAGTATCGGTGTTTTTTTATGGATCGCCATTTCAAGTATTGCTCCTATTGGGCTTCTTATGTCAGGATATGGATCGAATAATAAATATTCCTTTTCGGGTGGTCTACGGGCTGCTGCTCAATCTATTAGTTATGAAATACCATTAACTCTATGTGTGTTATCAATATCTCTACGTGCGATTCGTTGGAACATGAACTTTTCCCTTCTCTACTCGAAATAAAGAAAAGAGTTTGAACATATTGAATAGATATCCCCCTTTTTATTTATCATTCGGGTTGATGAGTTAAACCAGATAGTTATATGAGTGAAACAAAACAGCTTATAAATTCGCTGTAAGAAGACAAAATCTCATTCCCTATGTACAACAATAAAGTGGAAGTAAACATAAGCAGTGTAAACAGTTTACCCCAAGATTAGATTCTTTGATTAGTTATCATATCTTGAAGCGGGCACAAAAGATCAACTGTATGGAATTTCTACTACTGTCTTGTATGTATTACCATACCGGGGATCAATCAAAAAAATTAGTGGACGGTTAGAAACACTAAGGTACACAAAAGATTAGTAATGGAGATAATCTTAGGTAGCAAAAACGAGGTATGTCCACATAAAAGGAATCATAAGAAGGGCTTTAAGTTGGTAGAAATGATTAAGCAGTACTCCCTCACAATTCCGATCTAGAGTATGCTCCTACTCACTGATTAAGGGAATGACTATCAAGAACGAATTAATCCTTTTTTTTCAGAGTAGCTTCTTCTCAGAAAGAAGAACAGGAACAAAAAAAAGAAATGGAATACATACAATACAATAATACAGTAAAATAATATATAGATAGATAGAATAAGAAAAATGAATAAAAAAATCTTTATTTTTTTTCTTCCATCCATACATATAGAATTCTTATCATGATTCATGAAATGCACTAGTCTCTAATTCTTTAATATCTATTGACGTAACAAGTATTTTATTAAAGGATTAAGTTATTACTGAACAAGGATAAATTTGAATTCTAAAGGATGAGAATGAGATCAATTCGGAAGTGCTTTTTTCTTATTCTAGCAGACGGAATTTCATTGGTCTAATTTGGGATTATGTGATGTATCTTTATTCTTCTATTTACCTACAAAAATGCTGATAATACTGAATTGGTCCTTACATTTATTTGTAACCATAGAGGAGCCGTATGAAGCTGAGGTCTCATGTACGGTTTTGGAATAGCGATAGGAACAGTGATGTTATTATCGACTATGATTATCTAACAGTTTAAGTACAGTTGATATAGTTGAGGCACAGTCAAAATATGGTTTTGGGGGGTGGAATCTATGGCGTCAACCTATAGGATTTATAGTTTTTCTAATTTCTTCTCTAGCGGAATGTGAGAGATTACCTTTTGATTTACCAGAAGCAGAAGAGGAATTAGTAGCAGGTTATCAAACCGAATATTCAGGTATCAAATACGGTTTATTTTACCTTGCTTCTTACCTAAATCTATTAATTTCTTCATTATTTGTAACAGTTCTTTACTTAGGTGGGTGGAATTTATTTATTCCGTATATATTCATTCCCGAGCTTTTCGTAAAAAATAAAATGGTTGCAGTCTTTGGAATGACAATTGGTATCTTTATTACATTAGTTAAAGCTTATTTGTTTCTGTTCATTTCTATCGCAACAAGATGGACTTTACCTAGGATGAGAATGGACCAGCTATTAAATCTTGGATGGAAATTTCTTTTACCTATCGCTCTAGGTAATCTATTATTGACAACTTCTTTCCAACTTGTTTCACTATAAATAATAGAATAGAATAACAATATTCTAGATTCCTAACCTCTCTCAAACAAGAAAAAAAAACATCACTTTATTCATGGATATCCACAATATGTTCCCTATGGTAACTGGGTTCATAAATTACGGTCAACAAACAATACGAGCTGCAAGATACATTGGTCAAAGTTTTATAATTACCCTATCCCACACAAATCGTTTACCTGTAACTATTCAATATCCTTATGAAAAATCGATCGCATCAGAGCGTTTCCGTGGTCGAATTCACTTTGAATTTGATAAATGTATTGCTTGTGAAGTATGTGTTCGTGTATGTCCCATAGATCTACCCGTTGTTGATTGGAGATTAGAAAAAAATATAAAAAAAAAACAATTGCTTAATTACAGTATTGATTTTGGATTCTGTATATTTTGTGGTAACTGTGTCGAGTATTGTCCAACAAACTGTTTATCAATGACTGAAGAATATGAACTTTCTACTTATGATCGTCACGAGTTGAATTATAATCAAATTGCTTTGGGACGGTTACCGATGTCAGTAATTGGAGATTACACAATTCAAACAGTTCTGAATTGGACTCAAATCAAAATAGACAAGAATAAACTACTTGATTCGAGAACGATTACCAATTACTAAGAGTTTGTTTTAATATAGAACTTCTTTCATTTTGTTTGATTAGTAACTACTAATACTAACTATAATATAACCATTTAGTATTGAGAATTATTGTTTGATTTAAGCTGAAAAGAAAATACATTTTTCTGATATTTTCGAAATAAACAATTTGAATTACTCTTTTTCGAATAAAAATAGGATAAGATTAAATTCAATTAGGAACATATCATATACAAGAAAAAATGGAGTAACCCTTTTTCTGAAACATTCAGTAAGATCATGAAATATTTCGACTTATTTATCTCTTATTTTATACATAATGGATTTACTTGGACCAATACATGATATTCTTGTAATATTTCTTGGATCAGTTCTTATATTAGGGGGTTTGGGAGTAGTATTACTTACCAATCTAATTTATTCTGCCTTTTCATTGGGATGCGTTCTTTTTTGTATATCCTTATTCTATATTTCATCAAACTCCTATTTTGTAGCTGCTGCGCAGCTCCTTATTTATGTGGGAGCCATAAATGTCTTAATCATATTTGCTGTAATGTTCATAAATCATTCAGAATATTCTAATGATTCCCATCTTTGGATCATTGGGGATGGGGTCACTTCAGTGGTTTGTACAAGTATTTTTTTCTCACTAATTACTACTATCCCAGATACATCATGGTACGGGATTATTTGGACTACAAGATCAAACCAGATTATAGAACAGGACCTAATAAGTAATGTTCAACAAATTGGGATTCATTTATCAACAAATTTTTATCTTCCGTTTGAACTTATTTCGATAATTCTTTTAATTTCTTTAATAGGTGCAATTACTATGGCTCGTCAATAATAAATACTTAGAATTAAAAATTCTAAATCAAATAAAAAATGGAAAGGTTGTTCATTAAATCTATTGCCAATACCCTCTTTTGTTTTGTAATTGTTCTATTTTAGTCAAGCGAATCAGTTGAATTGTTGTTCATATTGAAATTTGATGAGGAATTAGTCAATGATGTTCGAATATGTACTTATTTTGAGTGTATATTTATTTTCTATCGGTATCTATGGATTGATCACAAGTCGAAACATGGTTAGAGCACTTATGTGTCTTGATCTTATACTAAATTCGGTTAATATTAATCTCGTAACATTTTCTGATTTATTTGATAGTCGACAATTAAAAGGAGACATTTTCTCAATCTTTGTTATAGCTATTGCAGCTGCCGAAGCAGCTATTGGTCTAGCTATTGTTTCGTCAATCTACCGTAACAGAAAATCAACTCGTATCAATCAATCGAATTTGTTGAATAATTAGTCACAATAATCATATAAATAAAGACAAAGACATATAAGACATATACACATATAAGACATATAGATAGACATATATAATTATATATACATAATTAATTTATTTATATATTTATATAATATATTCATATTGATCTGATTGACCAATTTGAATTCGCATGTGCTATGATCACGTTTGTGGAAAGTCAGAGTTTCTTAGCCCTTTCTTATGAACAGATTTAGAAATATTAATCCATCCTTAGGTGGATTAATAAAATTTGATAAACCACTGATTCGTCTGGTGTTTATATCTGGTGTTTATAATTATAATATAAATATAAATATATGATTCATATACTATGGATTTTACCAGATCGAAAAGTTTTATGTTCAAAACTAGAATTTATAGACCCAATGTCGCATTCAGTAAAAATTTATGATACATGTATAGGGTGTACTCAATGTGTACGAGCCTGTCCCACAGATGTATTGGAAATGATACCTTGGGATGGATGTAAAGCTAAACAAATTGCTTCCGCGCCAAGAACCGAGGACTGTGTAGGTTGTAAGAGATGTGAATCCGCTTGCCCAACAGATTTTTTGAGTGTCCGTGTTTATTTATGGCATGAAACAACTCGGAGCATGGGTCTATCTTATTGATACGTTACAAAAAACTCCACTTGAATCATTTGATTCCTTTTTACCGACAAAAACCCGTGCTCGATAAAATATTATTATTCCGAGCACGGGTTTTTCTGGTCAAAGCGTATCTTGTCTTTATTACGAGTTATTTTCCTTGGTTAACAATAATTGTGGTTTTGCCGATATTCGCAGCTTCTTCAATTTTTTTTCTCCCCCATAAAGGGAATAAGGTGTTTCGGTGGTATACTATTTGTATTTGTTTAATGGAACTCCTCTTAACAACCTATGTATTCTGTTATCATTTCCAATTGGACGATCAATTAATCCAATTGGAGGAGGATTTTAAATGTATAAATATTTTTGATTTTCACTGGAGACTGGGAATCGACGGACTTTCCATAGGACCTATTTTACTAACAGGATTTATCACTACTTTGGCTACTTTAGCGGCTTGGCCAGTTACTCGAAATTCACGATTGTTCTATTTACTGATGTTAGTAATGTATAGCGGTCAAATAGGATTATTTTCTTCTCGAGACCTTTTACTTTTTTTCATCATGTGGGAGTTAGAATTAATTCCTGTTTACTTACTTCTATCTATGTGGGGGGGAAAGAAACGTTTGTATTCGGCTACAAAGTTTATTTTGTACACTGCGGGAGGTTCCGTTTTTCTCTTAATAGGAGTTCTAGGTATGGGTTTATATGGTTCCAATGAATCAACATTAGATTTTGAAAGATTAGCTAATCAATCATATCCTATGGCATTGGAAATAATATTATATTTTGGTTTCCTTATTGCTTATGCTGTCAAGTCGCCGATTATACCCCTGCATACATGGTTACCAGATACCCATGGAGAAGCACATTACAGTACATGTATGCTTCTAGCTGGAATCTTATTAAAAATGGGAGCATATGGATTGATTCGAATTAATATGGAATTATTACCCCACGCTCATTCTATATTTTCTCCCTGGTTGGTGATAGTTGGAACGATGCAAATAATCTATGCAGCTTCAACCTCTTTCGGGCAACGCAATTTAAAAAAGAGAATAGCCTGCTCCTCCGTATCTCACATGGGTTTCCTAATTATAGGAATTGGTTCCATAACCGACACAGGACTTAATGGGGCTATTTTACAAATACTCTCTCATGGATTTATTGGTGCTGCACTTTTTTTCTTGTCGGGAACGAGTTGTGATAGAATACGTCTTGTTTATTTAGACGAAATGGGTGGGATATCTCTTCCAATGCCAAAAATATTTACTATGTTTAGTAGTTTCTCGATGGCTTCTCTTGCATTGCCGGGAATGAGTGGTTTTGTTGCCGAATTAGTAGTATTTTTTGGAATAATTACCAGTCCAAAATATCTTTTAATGCCAAAAATCCTAATTACTTTTGTAATGGCAATTGGAATGATATTAACTCCTATTTATTTATTGTCTATGTCACGTCAGATGTTCTATGGATACAAGTTATTCAATGTACCAAACTCTTTTTTTGTGGATTCTGGACCACGAGAACTATTTGTTTCGATCTGTATCTTTTTACCCGTAATAGGTATTGGTATTTATCCGGATTGCGTTTTCTCACTATCAGTTGATAAGATCGAAGGTATCTTATCTAATTATTTTCATAGATAGTTTTCATTAATGAGAAAGTCTTATAATTCTGTGATTTTAATTTACTATTTTTTTTTCCCGTACAATGGAAAAAAATAAAGTGAATTAGAATTGTAATTAGATACATCTCGAGTTTTGGAGAACTATGGAAGTGGTTCTCCAAAACTCGCACAAACTCTCATTATATATGGTGTGATATTCTTATCTTATGTATTCCTTTGTATTCTTTTTATGTTTATGTAATTTATTCAATTAGATGTTAATGTGAATGAACCATAACTATGTAGACCTATTCCTAATAGATTGATCCCAAAATAGCATATCCAAATTATAAGAAATCCTATAGAAGCTACAAGTGCCGGATTGGTACCTTGAAAATTTATATTTATTCTAGTATGCGAATAAATCGCGAATATGGTCCAAGTAATAAATGCCCAAGTTTCTTTTGGGTCCCAATTCCAATAGGATCCCCATGCCTCATTAGCCCAAACTGCTCCCGAAAGTATGCCTATGGTTAAAAAAATGAACCCTAAACTAATGATACGATAAGTCCAATAATCCAAACGCTGAGTCAATTGATATTTGTAATAATTTCGAAATGAAAGAAAAGAAGTGTTTTTAAAAACACTTCTTTTCTTATTCAAATATTCGGTCTCAGCAAAGAAAAATGACTTAATTAAGAATTTTTTTAAGAAATTTTTCCTTTTACAAAAAATATCCATGTTTTTTCGAAATGTAATGACTAAAAGAGCGACTGATAATAATGATCCGGATAAAAGAGTTGCATAGCTCAATAACATCATACTTACGTGCATCATTAACCATTGAGATTTTAGAGCAGGTACTAATATTGCAGATTGCCGAATTTCAGTTGAAAGACACGACGTGGCGAAGCCTTGAGTAAAAATGACACTTGGTGCGGTTATTGCGCTTAAATCATTTTTATGATTCCCTATCTTAAGAATCATATGAATAATGGAGAAACTCCACGAAAGAAAGATTAATGATTCGTATAAATTACTTAACGGGAAATGTCCCGAATAAATCCATCGAGTAATTAATAATCCTGTTATAGAGAAAAAAGCGGATATTATCCCTTTTTCCGACGAATCACGTAATCCTGCAATTTTGTGGATTAATAAGGTCATCAAATGAATCGTAATCATAATTGAAATGATCGAAAAAGAGATATGAGTTAATATATGTTCTAAAGTCACAAATATCATAAAAAAAAGGTCCCATTGCCAAATGGAAATCTGGAATTGAATATATTTATTATAGAATGAATCTATTCTGCCCCTTTTATGGGATGCCGCCACTCGGACTCGAACCGAGATGCTCTAGCACTGCTTCCTAAGAGCAGCGTGTCTACCGATTTCACCATGGCGGCTTACTTGAAATAATAATAGTCGATTCATGTTGAACCGTCGATATTCGACGATTCAACATGAATCGATGAATAAATACTCATCTAAATTATATATATATATTTTATTTGAATGCTCAATCAATGATCCTTAGTTAGCATCGTCATAGGGTTCAGTTTTAACAATCAATTTTCAGGTATTATAAACTAAGTTTTTCCGTATTAGAACTGGATAGTTTTGTTCTCATATGAGATATAGAAGGCAGAATGGAATCGTCTTTTTTCTATCTTTTTTTGATGATTTTTTTTCATCCATGAAAAAAATGTATTTTAGTAATGAACAAAATCAAATAATTATAACTACTATTTCATATGTATCACAATTTCATCACTAAATCAAGAGATTTTTCTAACAATTGCGATACCTTACTTAGTATTATTAAGTATTAATATTCCGTGTTGCGTAAATAATTTTACATTTATGATAACATATTTATCAAATCAATTAGGTTTTGGGGCTAGGCATATAACAAAAGAATTTCAATCTCTATTACAATTGTACTTTTTCCAATTTATTCGATTTTTCTATTGAAAAAAGTACAATTGATAGGAAAAAAACAACCATTTCATGAGTTAAATATACTGTAATGAAAAGAACAAATAATACTTAGAACCCAATAGCAATAGACAGAAGAATTAGCAATATTGGTATTCTCCATACCGCAATAGTTAGTTTAATTAATATCCAAGAGTTCAATGCATTAGTTAATGTGAATCATTCATCTTAAAAAGTGAAAATTTTTTCGTGCCGTGTGTAGTCAAATTATTCCAGGGCTTTATTACTTCTTTGTTGCACAAAAAAGCTTTTTGAATGCCTAGTGGAAACCGATTTAGCTAAAGAAAAAGCTTTTCCTGCAGCTAAATATCCCCTTTTCTTCCAAATATTTCTACGAATACGTTTTTTTGATATAGAAGTGCGTTTTTTTGGAACCGCCATTTTTTTTTTTTTAAGTTACTAATTTTTATTGTTCTATGTGAAAGACATGTATTGTTCAAAATAGATTGTTCTTTCTTTTTATCTATACTTATTCTTATTGCGCCAATAATAGTTTTTTTATTTTAGTTTTTTTTTTCATTTTCTCAAAACAAAACATTTCATAACATACAAATATATAATAATAAATCAAAGATAAATTCTATATAAATAGATAAATATATACATGTACATCATATAACATATGGTATTAACACTGGTTAATACTAGTGAAAAAAAAATTAAAATAAAATAAAAAAGAATTTTTTTCTATTAATTTAATTGATTAAGTTCAGGACAACGTGCCTATAATTGAAACTCAAATTTAGAACTACAAAAAAGTAGTTAAACAAAACATTCTCTTACCTGATAAGGTAACCTTAGTCGTTTTTTATTTAAGTTTTATTTAATTTCAGGTTTATACGAAGTATAAAGTATCATAGGATTTGGAATTTCCAATAAACAAAAGTTTTCCTTAGTTAATAACTGAGCAGTAATCTTTTCTTAGTTATTTGATCATATCACTTGATATTTGCCAACCAATTGTAATTTTTTCTCAGATATAAAATATCTGAGAAAAAAAAATCAGAATAATAAAAAAGAAAAATAGTTTGATTTTCATTTTTTATTATTGTTCTTCCTTGCAATAATTGGTGAATCGAAAACAACTAAATTAAAAAAAAAAAAATAAGAGAAAAATTCGAATTTGTTTTTTTTATGGAACATACATATCAATATGCGTGGATAATACCCTTTCTTCCACTTCCAGTTACTATGTCAATAGGATTTGGACTTCTGCTTGTTCCAACAGCAACAAAAAATATTCGTCGTATGTGGGCTTTTGTTAGTATTTTACTGCTAAGTATGGTTATGGGGTTTTCGGCCAATCTGGCTATTCAGCAAATAAATGGAAGTTTTATCTATCAATATCTATGTTCTTGGACCATCAATAATGATTTTTCCTTAGAGTTCGGATACTTGATCGATCCACTTACTTCTATTATGTCATTACTAATTTCTACTGTTGGAATCATGGTTCTTATGTATAGTGACAATTATATGTCTCATGATCAGGGATATCTTAGATTTTTTGCTTATATGAGTTTTTTCAATACTTCCATGTTGGGATTAGTTACTAGTTCCAATTTGATACAAATTCATATTTTTTGGGAACTAGTGGGAATGTGTTCCTATTTATTAATAGGTTTTTGGTTCACACGACCTATTGCAGCAAGTGCTTGTCAAAAAGCTTTTGTAATTAATCGTGTAGGTGATTTTGGTTTATTATTAGGAATCTTAGGTTTTTATTGGATAACAGGTAGTTTAGAATTTCGAGATTTGTTCGAAATAGTTAATAACTTGATCCATAATAATGAGGTCAATTTTAGATTTGTTATTCTATGTGCCTGTTTATTATTTCTTGGTGCAATTGCTAAATCCGCACAATTTCCCCTTCACGTATGGTTACCTGATGCCATGGAGGGACCTACTCCCATTTCGGCTCTTATTCATGCTGCGACTATGGTAGCAGCAGGAATTTTTCTTGTAGCACGACTTCTTCCTCTTTTTATAGCCATACCTTACATAATGAATCTCATTTCTTTAATAGGTATAATAACACTAATATTAGGAGCTACTTTGGCTCTTGCTCAAGGAGACATTAAAAGAAGTTTAGCCTATTCAACAGTGTCTCAATTGGGTTATATTATGTTAGCCCCAGGTATAGGTTCTTATCGAGCTGCTTTATTTCATTTGATCACTCATGCCTATTCTAAAGCTTTATTGTTTTTGGGATCCGGATCTATTATTCATTCAATGGAACCTGTTGTTGGATATTCGCCGGATAAAAGTCAGAATATGGTTCTTATGGGTGGTTTAACAAAATATGTTCCAGTTACAAGAACTACGTTTTTATTAGGTACACTTTCTCTTTGTGGTATTCCACCTCTTTCTTGTTTTTGGTCCAAAGATGAAATTCTTACTGATAGTTGGTTGTATTCACCAATTTTCGCAATAATTGCTTATTTC